GCTAGCGTAGCTTAATATAAAGCATAGCACTGAAGATGCTAAGATGAGTCCTAAGAAACTCCGCGTGCACAAAGGCATGGTCCCGACCTTACTATCAGCTCTAACTCAACTTACACATGCAAGTCTCCGCAACCCGGTGAGTATGCCCTCAATCCCCTGCCCGGGGACGAGGAGCGGGCATCAGGCACAAACATTAGCCCAAAACGCCTAGCCTAGCCACACCCCCAAGGGAATTCAGCAGTGATAAATATTAAGCCATAAGTGAAAACTTGACTCAGTTAGTGTTAAGAGGGCCGGTAAAACTCGTGCCAGCCACCGCGGTTAGACGAGAGGCCCCAGTTGATAATACGACGGCGTAAAGGGTGGTTAAGGATAAACAAAAATTAAAGCCAAATGACCCCTTGGCCGTCATACGCTTCTAGGCGTCCGAAGCCCTAACACGAAAGTAGCTTTAAACAAGTCAACCTGACCCCACGAAAGCTGAGAAACAAACTGGGATTAGATACCCCACTATGCTCAGCCGTAAACTCAGACATTCAACTACAATTAAATGTCCGCCAGGGTACTACAAGCATCAGCTTAAAACCCAAAAGACCTGACGGTGTCTCAAACCCCCCTAGAGGAGCCTGTTCTAGAACCGATAATCCCCGTTAAACCTCACCACCTCTAGCCACCCCAGCCTATATACCGCCGTCGTCAGCTTACCCTGTGAAGGAAATAAAAGTAAGCAAAATGGGCACAACCCAGAACGTCAGGTCGAGGTGTAGCGCACGAAGTGGAAAGAAATGGGCTACATTTTCTACTATAGAATATTACGAACATGCACCATGAAATAATGCTTGAAGGAGGATTTAGTAGTAAAAAGGAAATAGAGTGTCCTTTTGAACCCGGCCCTGAGACGCGTACACACCGCCCGTCACTCTCCCCTGTCAAAATGCGCTAAAAATACCTAATATCACAGCACCGACAAGGGGAGGCAAGTCGTAACACGGTAAGTGTACCGGAAGGTGCACTTGGACTAAACCCAGGGCGTGGCTGAGTTAGTTAAGCATCTCACTTACACCGAGAAGACATCCATGCAAACTGGATCACCCTGAGCCAAACAGCTAGCTTAACCACTAAAATAACCAAACAATATAAATAAATAAAACAAGCCTAACACCATAAACTAAAACATTCTTTTACCTGAGTATGGGAGACAGAAAAGGTTCAACTAAAGCAATAGAAATAGTACCGCAAGGGAAAGCTGAAAGAGAAATGAAATAACCCATATAAGCACCAAAAAGCAAAGATTAAACCCTGTACCTTTTGCATCATGATTTAGCCAGTCCACCCAAGCAAAGAGACCTTTAGTTTGAAACCCCGAAACCAGGTGAGCTACCCCGAGACAGCCTATTAAGGGCCAACCCGTCTCTGTGGCAAAAGAGTGGGAAGAGCTCCGGGTAGAAGTGACAGACCTACCGAACCTGGTGATAGCTGGTTGCCTAAGAAATGAATAGAAGTTCAGCCTCATATGCCTCAGATCAAACAAACCAAGACATTAAGAGAAACACATGAGAGTTAGTTAAAAGGGGTACAGCCCCTTTAACAAAGGACACAACCTTACCAGAAGGATAAAGATCATAATCCATAAAACATTCCGTTCTAGTGGGCCTAAAAGCAGCCACCTGCACAGAAAGCGTTAAAGCTCAGACAGACAAAAGTTTATTATTCCGATAAAAAATCTTACTCCCCTAAATATTATTAGGCCAATCCATGCCCCCATGGAAAAGATTATGCTAAAATGAGTAACAAGAAGGCCCGCCCTTCTCCCAGCACAAGTGTAAGCCAGACTGGACTAACCACTGGCAACTAACGAACTCAACCCAAGAGAGCATTGCGAACCACAAAAACTCCAAGAAGAACCCGCAACCAAACAATCGTTACCCCCACACTGGAGTGCTACCATGGGAAAGACTAAAAGAAAAGGAAGGAACTCGGCAAACACAAGCCTCGCCTGTTTACCAAAAACATCGCCTCCTGCAATACAACCAAGTATAGGAGGTCCAGCCTGCCCAGTGACCACAAGTTCAACGGCCGCGGTATTTTGACCGTGCAAAGGTAGCGCAATCACTTGTCTTTTAAATAGAGACCTGTATGAATGGCTAAACGAGGGCTTAACTGTCTCCCTTTTCAGGTCAGTGAAATTGATCTATCCGTGCAGAAGCGGGTATAACAATACAAGACGAGAAGACCCTTTGGAGCTTAAGGTACAAAACTCAACCACGTCAAGCAACTTAATAAAAAGTAAAAACTTTGTGAAACATGAGATTTTACCTTCGGTTGGGGCGACCGCGGAGGAAAAAAAAGCCTCCAAGTGGACCGGGACAAACTCCTAAAACCAAGAGAAACATCTCTAAGCCACAGAACATCTGACCAAACATGATCCGGCCACCAGGACCGATCAACGAACCAAGTTACCCTAGGGATAACAGCGCAATCCCCTCCCAGAGTCCATATCGACGAGGGGGTTTACGACCTCGATGTTGGATCAGGACATCCTAATGGTGCAGCCGCTATTAAGGGTTCGTTTGTTCAACGATTAAAGTCCTACGTGATCTGAGTTCAGACCGGAGCAATCCAGGTCAGTTTCTATCTGTAAACGCTACTTTTCCTAGTACGAAAGGATCGGAAAAAGGGGGCCCATACCAAGAGCACGCCCCACCCCCAATTTATGAAAACAAATAAATAAAGCAAGGGGTAGAGCCATAACACGCCAGCCGAAATAAGGACACACTGGGGTGGCAGAGCATGGTAAATTGCGAAAGGCCTAAGCCCTTTTAACCAGAGGTTCAAATCCTCTCCCCAGTTTATGCTAAACACCCTAATAACCCACCTAATTAACCCCCTAGCCTACATAGTACCAGTCCTCCTAGCAGTGGCCTTCCTAACATTAATTGAACGAAAAGTGCTAGGATATATACAGCTACGAAAAGGCCCTAACGTAGTAGGACCCTATGGACTACTCCAACCTATCGCTGACGGAGTAAAACTTTTCACCAAAGAGCCCGTCCGCCCATCCACATCATCTCCATTCCTATTTCTCGCCACCCCAATATTAGCCCTAGCCCTAGCCATAACCCTGTGAGCACCCATACCTTTACCCTACCCAGTAACTGACCTTAACCTAGGAATTCTTTTCATGCTAGCCCTATCAAGTCTTGCAGTATACTCAATTCTAGGGTCAGGCTGAGCATCAAATTCAAAATACGCACTAATTGGGGCCTTACGGGCTGTAGCCCAAACAATCTCATATGAGGTCAGCCTAGGCCTAATTCTCCTTTCCGTAATTATTTTCTCAGGAGGGTACACCCTACAAACATTCAACACCACCCAAGAAAGCATTTGACTACTCATCCCTGCTTGACCTTTAGCCGCAATATGGTACATCTCAACACTAGCCGAGACAAATCGAGCACCATTTGACCTAACAGAAGGAGAGTCAGAGCTCGTGTCAGGTTTCAACGTAGAGTATGCAGGAGGCCCCTTCGCCCTATTCTTCCTAGCTGAATATGCCAACATCCTACTAATAAATACGCTATCAGCCGTACTATTCCTAGGAGCCTCACACTTCCCAAACATCCCCGAACTCACAACAATTAACCTCATAACCAAAACCGCACTTCTGTCCATCCTATTCCTGTGGGTACGAGCTTCATATCCACGGTTTCGATACGACCAACTAATACACCTAGTCTGAAAAAACTTCCTTCCACTAACACTTGCCTTTGTACTATGACACACCGCTCTGCCAATCGCACTAGCGGGACTTCCCCCACAACTATAAACAAGGAACTGTGCCTGAATGCCCAAGGACCACTTTGATAGAGTGATTTATAGGGGTTAAAATCCCCTCAGTTCCTAGAAAGAAGGGAATTGAACCCATACTCAAGAGATCAAAACTCTCGGTGCTTCCTTTACACCACTTCCTAAGACGGGGTCAGCTAATAAAAGCTTTCGGGCCCATACCCCGAACATGACGGTTAAAGTCCCTCCTCCGCCAATGAACCCATATGTACTTGCAATCCTATTATCCAGCCTGGGTCTAGGAACCACCCTAACCTTTGCCAGCTCCCACTGACTGTTAGCCTGAATGGGCCTAGAAATTAACACCCTAGCAATTACCCCCTTAATAGCACAACACCACCACCCCCGTGCAGTGGAAGCAACAACAAAATATTTCCTAACCCAAGCCACCGCAGCAGCAATAATCCTGTTCGCAAGTACAACAAATGCTTGAATAACAGGAGAATGAAGCATCAACGACCTATCAAGCCCTATCGCCAGCACAATATTTATAGCCGCCTTAGCCCTCAAAATTGGACTTGCACCAATACACTTTTGAATACCAGAAGTACTACAAGGACTAGATCTATTGACAGGACTAATTTTATCCACATGACAAAAACTTGCCCCTCTTGCACTTATTATTCAAACAGCACAAAACGTCAACCCCTCACTCTTAACAATGCTAGGAATTTTATCCGCACTAGTAGGAGGATGGGGAGGACTAAACCAAACCCAACTACGAAAAGTCCTAGCCTACTCTTCAATCGCACACATAGGGTGAATAATCATTATCATTCAATATGCCCCACAACTAACCATAATTGCACTAGGAATATACATCATTATAACCTCCGCAGCATTCCTCACCCTCAAAACACTAGCCACCACTAAAATAAATACCCTCGCAACAACCTGATCAAAGAATCCAGTCCTAGCATCAACAACCGCCCTAGTCCTACTCTCATTAGGAGGTTTACCACCACTCACAGGATTCATACCAAAATGACTAATTCTACAGGAACTAACAAAACAAGACCTCCCAATCATTGCCACAAGCATGGCCCTAACCGCCCTAATTAGTCTATACTTCTACCTACGACTATGCTACACAATAACATTAACCATCTCCCCCGCTACAACCAACTCAATCACCCCTTGACGAACCAAAACAACCCAAACCTCCCTACCACTATCCCTATTCATTACATCTGCCTTAGGCCTATTACCAATAACTCCAACCATCCTAATACTAACCACCTAGGGGCTTAGGATAATACTCAAACCAAAAGCCTTCAAAGCTTTAAATAGAAGTGAAAGTCTTCTAGCCCCTGACTAAGACCTACAAGGAATCAACTTGCATCTCCTGATTGCAAATCAGACATTTTTACTAAACTAAGGCCTTACTAGATAGGAAGGCCTCGATCCTACAAAATCTTAGTTAACAGCTAAGCGCTCAAACCAGCGAGCATCCATCTACTTTTCCCGCCGTTGAAACTCGGCAAGGCGGGAAAAGCCCCGGCAGACTGTCGTCTACGCCTTTGGATTTGCAATCCAATGTGCTCTTCACCACGGGGCTACTGGTAAGAAGAGGACTCAAACCTCTGTCTTCGGGGCTACAACCCACCGCCTAGACACTCGGCCACCTTACCTGTGGCAATCACGCGCTGATTCTTCTCTACTAACCACAAAGACATTGGTACCCTTTATCTTGTATTTGGTGCCTGAGCCGGAATAGTGGGAACCGCATTAAGCCTTCTCATCCGGGCTGAACTAAGCCAGCCTGGATCGCTTCTAGGTGATGACCAAATTTATAATGTTATCGTCACTGCTCACGCCTTCGTAATAATCTTCTTTATAGTAATACCTATTCTCATTGGGGGATTTGGAAACTGGCTTGTGCCACTAATAATTGGGGCCCCAGACATGGCGTTCCCACGTATAAATAACATAAGCTTTTGACTACTACCCCCATCATTTCTTCTTCTACTGGCCTCTTCCGGCGTTGAAGCTGGAGCTGGGACAGGGTGAACAGTTTATCCACCTCTTGCAGGCAACCTAGCCCATGCAGGAGCATCAGTAGATCTAACAATCTTTTCACTCCACTTAGCAGGTGTCTCATCAATTCTGGGGGCAATTAACTTTATTACTACAACAATTAACATAAAACCCCCAGCTATTTCCCAATATCAAACACCTTTATTTGTTTGATCCGTACTTGTAACCGCCGTACTACTACTCCTATCATTGCCAGTTCTAGCCGCTGGGATTACAATACTTCTAACAGACCGAAACCTTAACACCACATTCTTTGACCCAGCAGGTGGAGGAGACCCAATTCTATATCAACACCTATTCTGATTCTTTGGGCACCCAGAAGTATACATTCTCATTCTTCCGGGGTTCGGAATTATCTCTCATGTCGTAGCCTACTACTCGGGTAAAAAAGAACCATTCGGTTACATAGGAATGGTTTGAGCTATAATGGCTATTGGCCTTTTAGGTTTCATTGTATGAGCCCACCATATGTTCACTGTTGGAATGGATGTAGACACTCGCGCATACTTTACATCTGCAACAATAATTATCGCCATCCCAACAGGTGTAAAAGTATTTAGCTGATTAGCCACTCTTCACGGGGGGTCAATTAAATGAGAAACCCCCATACTATGAGCTCTTGGATTCATTTTCCTATTTACAGTGGGGGGACTTACAGGAATTGTCCTATCCAACTCATCACTCGATATTGTCCTTCACGATACATATTATGTAGTCGCACATTTCCACTATGTCTTATCAATAGGCGCTGTATTTGCTATTATAGCAGCCTTTGTACACTGATTCCCTCTATTAACCGGATATACCTTACACAGTGCCTGAACGAAAATCCACTTCGGGGTAATATTTATTGGAGTTAACCTCACATTCTTCCCACAACACTTCCTAGGACTAGCAGGCATGCCACGACGATATTCCGACTACCCAGACGCCTATGCCCTATGAAATACAGTATCATCCATCGGATCATTAATTTCTTTAGTAGCAGTAATCATATTCCTGTTTATTCTATGAGAAGCCTTCGCCGCCAAACGAGAAGTATTATCTGTAGAACTAACTTCAACAAACGTACAGTGACTTCACGGCTGCCCTCCTCCTTACCACACATACGAAGAACCAGCATTCGTTCAAATTCAATCAAACTAACGAGAAAGGAAGGAATTGAACCCCCGTATGCTGGTTTCAAGCCAGCCACATAACCACTCTGTCACTTCCTTCAAAGACATTAGTAAAATGCAAATTACACCACCTTGTCAAGGTGAAATTGTAGGTTAAATCCCTGCATGTCTTAAGCTTAATGGCACATCCAACCCAATTAGGATTCCAAGATGCGGCATCACCCGTTATAGAAGAACTTCTCCACTTCCACGACCACGCATTAATAATTGTATTCCTAATTAGTACCTTAGTACTATATATTATTATTGCAATAGTTTCAACTAAACTCACTAACAAATATATTTTAGACTCCCAAGAAATTGAAATTGTATGAACCATTCTACCAGCCGTTATTTTAGTCTTAATTGCTCTGCCCTCCTTACGAATCTTATATCTTATAGATGAAATTAACGACCCCCATTTAACAATTAAAGCAATAGGGCACCAATGATACTGAAGCTATGAATATACAGATTACGAAAACCTGGGCTTTGACTCCTATATGGTCCCAACACAGGACCTTACCCCAGGACAGTTCCGACTTTTAGAAACAGACCATCGAATAGTCATCCCAATAGAATCCCCAATCCGTGTTCTAGTATCAGCTGAAGACGTGCTGCACTCCTGAGCTGTTCCATCCTTAGGCATAAAAATAGACGCGGTCCCAGGACGACTAAATCAAACCGCCTTTATTGCCTCACGTCCAGGCGTGTTCTATGGACAGTGCTCTGAGATTTGCGGGGCCAACCACAGCTTTATGCCAATTGTAGTTGAAGCCGTCCCACTAGAACACTTCGAAAACTGATCCTCACTTATGTTAGAAGACGCCTCGCTAGGAAGCTAAATATTGGGCAAAGCATTGGCCTTTTAAGCCAAAGATTGGTGATTCCCGACCACCTCTAGTGAAATGCCACAATTAAACCCAAACCCTTGACTTGCAATTTTAATATTTTCCTGACTAATCTTTTTAACCATTATCCCAACTAAAATCTTAAATCATATTTCACCAAATGAACCGACCCCAGTAAGTGCCGAAAAGCACAAAACTGAATCCTGAGACTGACCATGATAGTAAGCTTCTTCGACCAATTCGCAAGCCCACTATATCTGGGTATTCCATTAATTGCTATTGCAATTACACTGCCCTGAGTACTTTACCCAACCCCATCATCCCGATGAATCAACAACCGACTTATTACAGTTCAAGGATGACTTATTAACCGATTTACTAATCAACTAATACTGCCCTTAAATATAGGGGGACATAAATGAGCACTCCTACTGGTCTCGCTAATAATCTTCCTAATCACCATTAATATACTAGGCCTACTACCATATACTTTCACACCCACAACACAGCTATCACTAAATATAGGATTCGCTGTACCACTCTGACTTGCCACAGTGATTATTGGCATGCGAAATCAACCAACAGTCGCTTTAGGCCACCTGCTGCCAGAAGGTACACCTATCCCACTGATCCCAGTACTTATTATTATTGAAACAATTAGTCTATTTATTCGACCATTACCCCTGGGAGTTCGACTCACAGCTAACCTAACCGCAGGCCATCTGCTAATTCAACTCATTGCCACAGCTGTATTCGTTCTCCTACCAATAATACCTACAGTAGCAATTCTAACTGCCACCGTACTTTTCCTGCTTACACTACTAGAAGTCGCAGTAGCAATAATCCAAGCTTATGTATTCGTACTCCTTTTAAGTCTATACCTCCAAGAAAACGTCTAATGGCCCACCAAGCACATGCCTATCACATAGTTGATCCAAGCCCATGACCACTAACCGGAGCCATCGCTGCTCTACTAATAACATCCGGCTTAGCAATCTGATTTCACTTCCACTCAACAACACTAATAACCTTAGGAATAATCCTCCTACTTCTTACTATATACCAATGATGACGTGATATTATTCGAGAAGGAACCTTCCAAGGACATCACACACCCCCTGTACAAAAAGGACTACGATACGGAATAATCCTATTCATCACCTCCGAAGTATTCTTTTTCCTCGGATTCTTCTGAGCCTTCTACCACTCAAGCTTAGCACCCACGCCAGAACTAGGAGGATGCTGACCCCCCACAGGAATCACCCCATTAGACCCGTTCGAAGTTCCACTCCTCAATACAGCCGTACTACTAGCATCAGGAGTCACAGTAACATGAGCCCACCATAGTATTATAGAAGGAGAGCGAAAACAAGCCATCCAATCCTTAGCGTTAACCATTATTCTAGGGCTTTATTTCACTGCCCTCCAAGCCATAGAATATTACGAAGCACCATTTACAATCGCAGACGGAGTTTACGGCTCAACGTTCTTCGTAGCCACAGGATTCCACGGACTACACGTCATTATTGGGTCTACCTTCCTGGCAGTATGTCTACTACGCCAAATCCAATATCACTTCACATCCGAACACCACTTTGGCTTCGAAGCTGCTGCCTGATACTGACACTTTGTTGACGTAGTATGACTATTCCTTTACGTATCTATCTATTGATGAGGCTCATATCTTTCTAGTATTTAAAGCTAGTACAAGTGACTTCCAATCACACAGTCTTGGTTAAACCCCAAGGAAAGATAATGAATCTGATTATAACCATCCTAGTCATCACAATAGCCCTATCCTCAATTCTAGCAATCGTATCCTTCTGATTGCCCCAAATAAATCCAGATGCAGAAAAATTATCACCCTACGAATGTGGATTCGACCCCTTAGGATCTGCCCGACTACCATTTTCCCTGCGTTTCTTCCTAGTAGCAATCCTATTTCTCCTATTCGACCTAGAAATTGCTCTCCTTCTCCCCCTACCCTGAGGGGATCAACTCCACAACCCAACCGGAACATTCTTCTGAGCCACAACAGTCCTAATCCTACTGACCCTAGGTCTAATTTATGAATGAACCCAGGGTGGCCTAGAATGAGCAGAATAGGGGGTTAGTCCAAAACAAGACCTCTGATTTCGGCTCAGAAAATCGTGGTTTAATTCCACGACCCCCTTATGACACCCGTACATTTTAGCTTTAGCTCAGCATTCATCCTAGGATTAATGGGATTAGCATTTCACCGCACCCACCTACTCTCCGCACTCCTGTGTCTAGAAGGAATAATATTATCCCTATTTATTGCACTAGCCCTATGGGCATTACAATTTGAATCCACGGGATTCTCAACGGCCCCTATACTACTTCTAGCTTTCTCTGCCTGTGAAGCTAGCACCGGCCTAGCATTACTAGTAGCCACCGCCCGCACCCACGGAACCGATCGCCTACAAAACCTTAACCTCTTACAATGCTAAAAGTATTAATTCCCACATTCATGCTATTCCCAACAATTTGACTAACCTCCCCCAAATGACTATGAACAACCACAACTGCACATAGCCTTCTAATCGCCTTCATTAGCCTAACTTGACTAAAATGAACATCAGAAACCGGATGAACCTCCTCCAACACATACCTAGCTACCGACCCCCTATCAACCCCCCTCCTAGTACTTACATGCTGACTACTCCCACTGATAATTCTAGCCAGCCAAAACCACATCAACCCCGAACCAATTAGCCGACAACGCTCATATATCTCACTCCTCGCCTCACTACAAACTTTTCTAATTATAGCATTCGGCGCCACAGAAATCATTATATTCTATATCATATTTGAAGCCACACTTATCCCAACTCTTATTATTATCACCCGATGGGGTAATCAAACTGAACGACTAAATGCAGGGACCTATTTCCTATTTTACACCCTAGCAGGGTCACTCCCCCTTCTAGTTGCCTTGCTCCTCCTCCAGCAATCCACAGGAACACTATCAATACTAGTATTACAATATTCACAACCCCTTCAACTTAACTCTTGAGGACATATAATCTGATGAGCCGGCTGCCTAATCGCATTTCTAGTCAAAATACCACTATATGGGGTCCACCTATGATTACCAAAAGCGCATGTAGAGGCCCCAGTAGCAGGATCCATAGTGCTAGCAGCAGTCCTGCTGAAACTTGGAGGGTATGGAATAATACGAATGATAGTAATACTTGACCCACTATCAAAAGAACTAGCCTACCCATTTATTATCTTAGCCCTCTGAGGAATCATCATGACCGGATCAATCTGCCTCCGACAAACGGACTTAAAATCACTAATTGCCTACTCATCTGTAAGTCACATAGGGCTAGTAGCAGGGGGAATCTTAATCCAAACCCCATGAGGATTTTCAGGGGCAATCATTTTAATAATCGCTCACGGACTAGTATCCTCAGCACTATTCTGCCTGGCCAACACAGCATACGAACGAACCCACAGTCGGACAATAATTCTTGCCCGAGGACTACAAGTAATTTTTCCACTAACCGCAACCTGATGATTTCTAGCAAACTTAGCCAACCTGGCACTTCCCCCTCTACCTAATCTAATAGGAGAACTTATAATCATTACAACCCTCTTCAGCTGATCCCCATGAACAATTTTACTTACAGGGCTAGGAACACTCATCACAGCTGGCTACTCCCTATACATATTCCTAATATCACAACGAGGTCAAGTACCCAACCACATCACAGGACTCCAACCATTCCACACCCGAGAACATCTATTAATAACCCTACACCTAATCCCAGTTATCCTACTAGTAACAAAACCCGAACTCATATGAGGATGGTGCCATTGTAAGTATAGTTTAACCAAAATATTAGATTGTGATTCTAAAAATAGGGGTTAAAATCCCCTTACTCACCAAGGAAGAACAGAAATTAGTAAGTACTGCTAATCCTTATGCACCATGGTTAAAATCCATGGCTTCCTTGCGCTTTCAAAGGATAATAGCTCATCCGTTGGTCTTAGGAACCAAAAACTCTTGGTGCAAATCCAAGTGGAAGCTAAAATGACATTAATTATACACTCATCACTCCTCCTAATCTTTTTTATCTTAATATATCCCCTATTTACCACACTAAACCCCAATCAACAAGAATCTAAACTAGCAGAGATAACCAAAATTGCCGTAAGCTCCGCATTTTTTATTAGCCTCCTCCCACTCATAATCTTCTTAGACCTAAAAACAGAGGGCATCATCACAAACTGACACTGAATAAATACTCAAACATTTGATATCAACATCAGCCTTAAGTTCGACCACTACTCCCTAATCTTTATTCCAATCGCCCTATACGTCACCTGATCGATCCTAGAATTCGCACTATGATATATGCACTCCGACCCCAACATCAACCAATTTTTTAAGTACTTATTAACATTCTTAGTGGCCATAATTATTCTAGTTACAGCCAACAACATATTCCAATTATTCATTGGCTGAGAAGGGGTAGGAATTATATCATTCCTGCTCATCGGATGATGACATGGACGAGCAGACGCCAACACAGCAGCACTTCAAGCCGTCATTTATAACCGAGTAGGAGACATCGGACTAATCATAACTATAGCCTGATTTGCAACAAACCTGAACTCCTGAGAAATTCAACAAATCTTTACACTATCAAAAAACTTTGATATAACAATCCCCCTAGCAGGACTTATCCTAGCAGCAACAGGAAAATCAGCCCAGTTTGGTCTCCACCCCTGACTTCCATCCGCCATAGAAGGTCCTACACCAGTATCTGCCCTACTCCATTCGAGCACCATAGTTGTTGCAGGAATCTTCCTTCTAATCCGCCTCCACCCCCTCATAGAAAATAATCCACTGGCCTTAACGACCTGCCTCTGCCTAGGAGCACTAACCTCACTATTCACAGCTACCTGCGCCCTGACCCAAAATGATATCAAAAAAATTGTAGCCTTCTCAACATCCAGCCAGCTAGGATTAATAATAGTTACCATCGGACTAAACCAGCCACAACTAGCATTCCTTCACATCTGTACACACGCCTTCTTCAAGGCCATACTATTCTTATGCTCCGGATCAATTATTCATAGCCTAAACGACGAACAAGATATCCGAAAGATAGGAGGCCTATTTAATATCATACCCGCCACCTCGTCCTATTTCATAATTGGCAGCCTAGCCCTAACAGGAACCCCATTCTTAGCAGGCTTCTTCTCAAAAGACGCAATTATTGAAGCCCTAAACACCTCCTACCTCAACGCCTGAGCCCTGACCCTTACACTGATCGACACATCATTCACTGCAGTTTACAGCTTCCGATTAGTATATTTCGTGACCATGGGGACCCCACGATTCCTACCCTTATCTCCGATTAACGAAAATGACCCACTAGTGATTAATTCCATCAAACGGCTTGCCTGAGGAAGCATTATTGCAGGACTCATCATCACATACAACTTCCTGCCTATAAAAACACCAGTTATAACCATACCTACCACCCTTAAAACAGCAGCCCTCGCAGTAACCATCCTAGGCCTACTAACAGCCATAGAACTAGCCAACCTAACCAGCAAGCAAGTAAAAATTACCCCAATAACCCTCCCACACCACTTTTCAAATATACTCGGATTCTTCCCCGCAATCACCCACCGACTCCTCCCAAAACTTAAACTTACTCTAGGACAGTCAGCCGCCACCCAACTAGACAAAACATGACTTGAAACTGCTGGGCCAAAAGGCCTGGCACTAACACAAACAATTATAGCAAAAATTACAAACGACATTACACGAGGAATAATTAAAACATACTTAACCATCTTTCTCCTCACCCTAATCCTAGCCACCATCCCAATCCTTCTTTAAACCGCACGAAGAGTCCCACGACTCAGACCACGAGTAAGCTCCAGTACAACAAGTAGAGTTAAAAGCAACACCCAAGCACAAATAACCAACATTCCCCCACCAGACGAATATATAACAGCCACACCACTAATATCACCACGCAAAACAGAAAACTCCTTCAATCCATCTACAACTACCCAAGAGCCCTCATATCAGCCCCCCCAAAAAATCCCCGCCGCTAAACCAACCCCTAATAAATAAACCATAACATAACCCAACACAGAACGACTCCCCCAAGCCTCTGGAAAAGGCTCAGCAGCCAAAGCTGCTGAATAAGCAAAAACCACAAGCATCCCCCCTAAATAAATCAAAAAGAGAACCAGCGATAAAAAAGAACCTCCATGACCAACCAAAACCCCACACCCAACCCCAGCCGCAACTACCAAACCAAGAGCTGCAAAATAAGGTGTAGGATTAGAAGCAACAGCAACCAAACCTACGACCAAAGCTATTAATAACAAAAACATAAAATAGGTCATAATTCTTGCTCAGACTTTAACCGAGACCAATGACTTGAAGAACCACCGTTGTTATTCAACTACAAGAACCCTAATGGCAAGCCTACGAAAAACACATCCCTTGATTAAAATTGCTAACGACGCACTAGTTGATCTACCAGCACCATCAAACATCTCAGTTTGATGAAACTTTGGGTCCCTTTTAGGGTTATGCTTAATCACTCAAATCCTAACCGGACTATTCCTAGCCATGCACTACACCTCAGACATCTCAACCGCATTCTCATCAGTAACCCATATCTGCCGAGACGTAAACTACGGGTGATTAATCCGTAATATCCACGCTAATGGAGCCTCATTCTTTTTCATCTGCATTTATATGCACATTGCCCGAGGCCTATACTATGGATCCTACCTGTACAAAGAAACCTGAAACATCGGAGTAGTCCTTCTACTACTAGTCATAATAACAGCCTTCGTCGGCTATGTTCTCCCATGGGGGCAAATATCCTTCTGAGGTGCCACAGTAATTACAAACCTATTATCAGCCGTACCTTACATAGGGGACACCCTAGTCCAATGAATCTGAGGGGGGTTTTCAGTAGACAATGCAACACTCACACGATTCTTTGCATTCCACTTCCTCCTACCATTTATTATTGCCGCCGCAACCATCCTCCACCTCCTCTTCCTCCACGAAACTGGATCAAACAACCCAGTTGGCTTAAACTCAGACGCAGACAAAATTCCATTCCACCCGTACTTCGTATACAAAGACATTCTTGGGTTCGTAATTATATTATTAGCCCTCACCTCATTAGCACTATTCTCCCCCAACCTGCTAGGGGACCCAGAAAACTTCACCCCCGCAAACCCCTTAGTTACTCCACCTCATATTAAGCCAGAATGATATTTCCTATTTGCATACGCCATCCTGCGATCAATCCCAAACAAGCTCGGAGGTGTCCTCGCACTACTATTTTATATCTTAGAATTAATAGTAGTACCACTATTACACACCTCAAAACAACGAGGATTAACATTCCGCCCAATCACCCAATTTCTCTTCTGAACCCTAGTAGCAGACATAGTTATTTTAACATGAATTGGAGGTATACCAGTAGAACACCCATTCATCATTATCGGACAAATCGCATCCGTCTTATACTTCGCACTATTCCTCATTTTCATTCCACTAGCAGGGTGACTGGAAAATAAAGCACTAGAATGAGCTTGCCCTAGTAGCTTAGCCTAAAAGCATCGGTCTTGTAATCCGAAGATCGGAGGTTAAACTCCTCCCTAGCGCCCAGAAAAAAGAGATTTTAACTCTCACCCCTGGCTCCCAAAGCCAGAATTCTAAACTAAACTATTTTCTGAGGAAACCCCACCTTATGGTTTAGTACATAATATGCATGATTTTACATAGATGTGCTAATACATCTATGTATTATCACCAACTCATTATTTTAACCATAAAGCAAGTACTAACTTTTAAGGTAAACATAAAGCATAATATTAAGATTCAGAATAATCATTATTTTAATCTGAGTAATAGATTATTCCCCATAAGTTCCATCTCAAATATTTCCTTGAATAATCAACTATAATTTAATTAAACATGTTAATGTAGTAAGAGATCACCAACTATTTATATAAAAACATATCATGCATGATAGAATCAGGGACAATAAATGTAGGGTTGCATAATATGAACTATTACTGGCATCTGGTTCCTATTTCAGGGACATAAATTTATATTCCCCATAAAGATAAATATACTGGCATATGATTATTGGTGTAGTACATAAATTTCATTACCCACCACGCCGAGCATTCTTTTATATGCATAACGTATCTTTTTTTGGTTTCCTTTCATTTGACATTTCAGAGTGCAAATATAAATGTAACTTAAGGTAGAACATTTTCCTTGTATGTGTATTATAAGTTAATTATTTCAAGACATAATTTAAGAATTACATATTTTTATATCAAGTGCATAACATATATATCTTTTGTTCAAATAATCCTTATATCTCCCCTTTGGCTTTTGCGCGACAAACCCCCCTACCCCCCTACGCTCAACAAATCCTGTTATCCTTGTCAAACCCCGAAAACAAGGAGGACTCAAGAACGTGTTAACCAACAAGTCGAGATAAAAATTGGCATCCCATTATATATATATATATATATATATATATGCACTAATTTATTCCACCACAATTTTTACACTGCCTAAAAGCCTCTGAAAAATTTCCTCAAAAATAGTTCGACACTAAATATTC